GAAGAATTGGAAGGCGAAACCGAAGAAAATGTACCTATGGAGCCTGGAATTCGTTCAAGAAAAGCAAAACGTGTAGTGGTTTTTACTGATAAAGAGCCGCATAACGAGATTTATACTAATCTCAAGGATAATAAAAATTCTGATCAAAAAAATGAAATGGCTTTGATCCGTTATTCACAACAATCTGATTTTCGTCGAGAGATAATTAAAGGATCCATGCGTTCCCAAAGGCGTAAAACGGTTATTTGGGAATTTTTTCAAGCAAAAGTGCATTCCCCCCTTTTTTTTGATAGAATAGATAAACTTTTTTTTTTTTCATTTGATATATGGGGGCTAAAAAAAAAAATTATTAGAAATTTCATGTGGAAAAAAAAAAAAAAAACAATTGAAAAAAAAGAAGAAGAACAATCAAAAATAGAAGAAAAAAAACGGATAGAAATTGCAGAAACTTGGGATAGCTTCCTATTTGCTCAAATAATAAGAGGTTCTCTCTTAGTAACTCAATCTATTCTTAGAAAATATATTATATTACCTTTATTGATAATAATTAAAAATAGCGTCCGTATGTTATTATTTCAATTTCCCGAGTGGTCCGAGGATTTAAAGGATTGGAAACGTGAAATGCATGTTAAATGCACTTATAATGGGGTTCAACTGTCCGAAACAGAATTTCCAAGAAACTGGTTAACGGATGGTATTCAGATAAAAATCCTATTTCCTTTTTATCTTAAACCCTGGCATAAATCGAAATTTCAATCATCTCAGAAAGCTCGACTAAAAAAAACGAAAGACAAAGTAGAAAAAAACGATTTTTGTTTTTTAACAGTTTGGGGGACGGAAACCGAACTACCGTTTGGTTCTGCCCAAAAAAAGCCCTCTTTTTTTGAACCTATTTCTAAAGAATTAAAAAAAAGAATAAAAAAACTAAAAACTAAGTCTTTTCTGGTTTTAAGGATTTTCAAAGAAGGAGCAACAATTTTCCTAAAAGTCGCAAAAGAAATTAAACACTGGATTAAAAAAAACTTTCTTTTTATAAAAGGAAAAATGAAAGACCTTTCAAAACGAAATCTAATTCCATTATTTGGCCTGAGAGAAATATATGAATTAAATGACACTAAAAAAGATTCAATAATGAGTAATCAGATGATTCATGAACTATCTGTTCAAAAAAAATCCACGGAGTGGATAAATTATTCACTCAGCGAAAAAAAAAAAAAAAATTTGATTGATAGAATAAAGACAATCAGAAATCAAATAGAAGAAATTTCAAAAGAAAAACAAAACCTAACTAATAGTTGTAACAAATCGCGTTATGGTTATAAAATAATTAAGTCATCAAAAAAATTTTGGCAGACATTCAAAAGACAAAATACCCGATTAATTCGTAAATCTGTTTTTTTTATAAAATTTTGCAGCGAACAAATGTCTATAGCTATTTTTCTAGGTATCATTAATATTCCAAGAATTACTACACAACTTTTTTTTGAATCAACAAAAACAATTATTGATAAATATATTTACAAGAATGAAGAAACAGGAGAAAAATTAAAAAAAAAAAATACCATTTATTTTATTTCGACTATAAAAAATTTAATATCAAAAAAAAATTTTTTTAGTTATGACCTATGCTCTTTATCACAAGCATATGTATTTTACAAATTATCAAAAATCCAAGTTAGTAACTTTTCAAAATTAAAGGCTGTTCTTGAATATAACATATGCATAACATCCTTTTTTGTTAAGAATCAAATAAAGGATTTTTTTCAAGAACAAGGAATCTTTCATTATGAATTAAAAGATAAAAAACTTTTAAATCCTGAAGTAAGTCTATGGAAAAACTGGTTACGAAGTCATTATCAATACAATTTACCTCAGGTTGCGTGGGCTAGATTAGTAACCCAAAAATGGAAAAAGAAAATAAACGAAGACTCTATAGTTCTAAAGCCAAGTTTAACCAAAGAGGATTCATATGAAAAAAACAAAGTTGATAATTACAAAAAACAAAATTTTTTTGAAGCCGACTCGTTATTAAATCCAAAACATAATTTAAAAAAAGATTCTATATATAATCTTTTTTGCTACAAATCGATTCATTCTACAGAAAAATTTTTTTTTGACATGTCTAGAGGTATTACTCTAGATAATTGTTTAATCTCTTTTTTTCTAGAAAAATATAATATTCGGGGTATGGGGGAAATCCGGCATAGAAAATATTTGGATTGGAGAATTCTAAACTTTTGGTTTAGAAAAAAATTAAATATTGAGCCCTGGATTGATACCAAGAGTAAAAAAAAATATATTAAGACTAAAGTTCAGAATTATCAAAGAGTTGATAAAATAACTAAGACGGGTCTTGCCAATAAAAAAAGAAACTTTTTTGATTGGATGGGAATGAATGAAGAAATAAAAAATCGTCGTATAACAAATTTTGAATTTTTTTTCTTTCCAGAATTTTTATTTTTTTCTGGTACATATAAAAATAAACCTTGGGTGATACCAATTAAATTACTTCTTTTCAATTTTAATGAAAACAAAAATGTTAATAAAAAGATAACAGGAAAAAAAAAAGGTTTTATACGATCAAATGAAAAAAAATCCCTTCGATTTTATAATCTAAATAAAGCAAAAGAATCGGCGGGTCAAGGAGAGCTTGAATCAGATAAAGAAAAAAAAAGAAATCCTGAACCAGCTCTATCAAACCAAGAAAAAAATATTGAAGAAAATTATGCGGAATCGAAGATAAAAAAACGTAAAAATAAAAAACAATACAAAAGCAATACAGAAGCGGAACTCGATTTATTTCTCACAAGGTATTCGCGTTTTCAATTGCGATGGAATTGTTTTTTTAATCAAAAAATTCTCAATAATGTAAAAGTATACTGTCTCTTGGTTAGACTAAAAAATCCAAACGATATAGCGATATCTTCTATTGAAAGAGGGGAGATGAGTCTAGACATTCTAATGATTGAGAAGAATTTCACTTTTGCAAAATTAATGAAAAAAGGAATTTTTATTATTGAACCTGTACGTTTGTCTGTAAAAAACGATGGACAACTTATGATATATAGAACCATAGGTATTTCATTGGTTCATAAAAATAAACAAAAAAAAAGTAAAAGATACAAAAAAAAAATTGAAAAATCCATTACAAAATATCAAAACAAAACTGTAAATAAAAAAAAAAAAAATTATGATTTCTTTGTTCCGGAAAACATTCTATCCCCTAAACGACGTAGAGAATTTCGAATTATAATTTGTTTCAACTTAAAAAAAAAATATACGAGGGATAAAAATTCAAGATTTGATAAGAATATTCAAAACTGGACCACAGTTTTGCATAAAAAGAAAGATCTTGATAAGGATAAAAAAAACCTAATTAAATTAAAATCCTTTCTTTGGCCCAACTTTAGATTAGAAGATTTAGCTTGTATGAATCGATATTGGTTTAATACTACTAACGGAAATCGTTTCAGTATGATAAGAATACATATGTATACACGATTTAAAATTCATTAATGATAGATCCTTTTTACTATATAAAATATATTAAGTTACGGTATATGAAAACAACTGTATGCACAAATATGAGGGATTGTTTTAAATTAAATCTTTATACATAAGATTAATTTAATCAATGACGTCGATACCAATCAGAGCAGATACATAAATAAATTAAAAGAATCCTCCTTTTTAGATCTAAATTTATACTTTTAAATATAATTTAAATATAATTAAAAATAAGTAAATATAATTAAGAATAAGAAGTTGCTGATTAAATTCAGATCCTTGTACAAAAAAAAATACCACTATTATTACTGATCAGTAAAACTCATATCTTTCAATTCATATAAAAAAGGGAAGGATTTATTTTTATGATAAAAAATGCATTCATTTCATTTCAAGAAAAAAAAGAAGAAAGCAGGGGGTCTGTTGAATTTCAAGTATTCAGTTTCACTAATAAGATACGAAGACTTACTTCACATTTGGAATTGCACAGAAAAGATTATTTATCTCAGAGGGGTCTACGAAAAATTCTGGGAAAACGTCAACGACTGCTGGCTTATTTGTCAAAAAAAAATAGAGTACGTTATAAAGAATTAATTAATCAGTTGAATATTCGGGAATTAAAAACTCGTTAAATTACAAAATTGTGAATTAATTAATTTTTTAGATATTTAATTTTTTGATAAACTTATTTTTCAGCAATATAATTCATGCTAGAACGAATCAAGGAAAAACTTATGAAGAGACCTGTTACAGGAAAAGATCTTATGATAGTCAATATGGGACCTCACCACCCATCCATGCATGGTGTTCTTCGCTTAATTGTTACTCTAGATGGCGAGGATGTTGTTGACTGTGAACCCATATTGGGCTATTTACACAGGGGAATGGAAAAAATTGCAGAAAACCGAGCAATTATACAATATTTACCTTATGTAACGCGATGGGATTATTTAGCTACTATGTTTACAGAAGCAATAACAGTAAATGGACCAGAACAATTGGGAAATATTCAAGTTCCTAAAAGGGCCAGCTATATCAGAGTAATTATGCTGGAATTGAGTCGTATAGCTTCTCATCTGTTATGGCTCGGCCCTTTTATGGCAGATATTGGTGCACAGACTCCTTTTTTCTATATTTTCAGAGAACGAGAATTTATATATGATCTATTCGAATCTGCCACCGGTATGAGAATGATGCATAATTTTTTTCGTATTGGAGGAATTGCGGCTGATTTACCTTATGGTTGGATAGATAAATGCTTGGATTTTTGTGATTATTTTTTAACCGAGGTTGTTGAATATCAAAAACTGATTACACGAAATCCTATTTTTTTAGAACGGGTTGAAGGAGTTGGGATTATTGGTGGGGAAGAAGCAATAAATTGGGGTTTATCCGGACCAATGCTACGCGCATCCGGAATACCATGGGATCTTCGTAAAGTTGATCGTTATGAGTCTTACGATGAATTTGAATGGGAAATTCAATGGCAAAAACAAGGGGATTCATTAGCTCGTTATTTAGTACGACTTAGCGAAATGACAGAATCCATAAAAATTATTCAACAGGCTCTGGAAGGACTTCCGGGAGGTCCCTATGAGAATTTAGAAAGCAGAGGCTTTGATAAAAAAAGGAATCCAGAATGGAATGATTTTGAATATCGATTCATTAGTAAAAAACCTTCTCCTACTTTTGAATTATCGAAACAAGAACTTTATGTAAGAGTTGAAGCCCCAAAAGGGGAGTTGGGAATTTTTCTCATAGGAGATCAAAGTGGTTTTCCTTGGAGATGGAAAATAAGACCACCGGGTTTTATTAATTTGCAAATTCTTCCTGAACTAGTTAAAAGAATGAAATTGGCTGATATTATGACGATACTCGGTAGCATAGATATAATTATGGGAGAAGTTGATCGTTAAAATGATAATTTATGCAACAGAAGTACAAACTATAAATTCTTTTGTTAGATTGGAATCTTTAAAAGAGGTCTACGGACTAATATGGATGTTTGTCCCTATATTTTCTCTTGTATTGGGAATCATAACAGGTGTACTAGTAATTGTGTGGTTAGAAAGAGAAATATCTGCAGGGATACAACAACGTATTGGACCTGAATACGCCGGCCCGTTGGGAATTCTTCAAGCCCTAGCCGACGGGACAAAACTACTTTTCAAAGAAGATCTTCGTCCAGCTAGAGGAAATAGTCCTTTATTTAGTATTGGGCCGTCGATAGCAGTTATCTCAATTTTACTAAGTTATTCAGTAATTCCCTTTAGCAATCACCTTGTTTTAGCGGATCTCAATATCGGTATTTTTTTATGGATTGCCATCTCAAGTATTGCTCCTATTGGACTTCTTATGTCAGGATATGGATCAAATAATAAATATTCTTTTTTAGGTGGTCTGCGAGCTGCTGCCCAATCGATTAGTTATGAAATACCATTAACTCTATGTGTTTTATCAATATCTCTACGTGCGATTCGTTGAAATATAAACATTTTTACTTTTACGTTTCTTCTAGACGAATAAGTTAAAAACAGAATATATTTATTTTTGGGTTAATCTTAATAAAAGGAATTTGATAGTTATATATGAGTGAAAAAAACTGCTCAGAAATTAGCAGTAAAAAAATTTGAGTCTCATTTCCTATGTACAAAGGTTAAACGGAAATAAACATAATCGTAATAATTACTTTACCCCAAGGTTGGTTGGTTGATTTAGTCATCCTGGCTTGAAGCGGGTTCAAAATATTAACCGTATGGCGTTTTCACTATCAGTTATATAGATTAACATACATGTATTACAAAGTGAGCGGCAATTAGGTAAAAGTTAGTGGATGGTTAGAAACACCAAAATACACAAAGAATTTGTAATAGAGATTAAACAAATTGCAAAGGATATTTATGCATACCATAAGATAACAAAAAAAGAAGATTAATTGGGGCTTGAAATTAGTAGAAATGATCAGACAGTACTCCCCAAGATTCCGATTCAGAGTATGCTCCTATCCACCGATAAATGTAATGACTATCAGAAACGAAATAATCTTTTATTTTTTAAGTCCACCAACTTTTTAATAAAAAAGGAAAGAAGAATAGGAACGAAACAAGGATTTTTTTTCATATATTTCGAAAATAAAATAGAATTTCTGTCATGAATAATAAACTAATAGGATGTCTAATTCTTTTTCGTAATTGAAAACCACGATGGGCTGAAATACCTTTTTTTATTTTTACAAGGAGTTTTTTATTAAAGGATTAAGTTATTACTCAACAAATAGAAATTAAAATTTGTAAAGGATGAGATGAATTCCGAAGCGCTTTTTTATTCTTAGAATTTGAGCAGACAGAATTCCATTGGTATAATTCGGGACCCCAGATATATTTATATTTAATCTATTTTAGAACACATCATATCCATATAAATAATACTAATCTGGTCCTTAGATTTATTTCTGGCCCCCGAGGAGCCGTATGAGGCGAAGACCTCATGTACGGTTTTGTAATAGCGGTGAGAATAGTAATGTTATCACCGACTAGGATTATCTAACAGTTTAAGTACAGTTGATATAGTTGAGGCACAATCAAAATATGGTTTTTGGGGATGGAATTTGTGGCGTCAACCTATAGGTTTTATCATTTTTCTAATTTCTTCCCTAGCAGAATGCGAGAGATTACCGTTTGATTTACCAGAAGCGGAAGAAGAATTAATAGCGGGTTATCAAACTGAATATTCAGGTATCAAATTTGGTTTATTTTACGTTGCTTCTTATCTAAATCTATTAATTTCCTCATTATTTGTGACAGTTCTATACTTAGGCGGTTGGAATATTTCTATTCCGTATATATCTATTCTGGAGCTATTTGAAAGGGATCAAACTTTTGGAACAACAATTGGTATCTTTATTACATTAGCTAAAACATATTTGTTCTTGTTCATTTCTATCGCAACAAGATGGACTTTACCTAGGCTAAGAATGGATCAACTACTAAATCTTGGGTGGAAATTTCTTTTACCTATTTCCCTTGGTAATCTATTATTAACAACTTCTTTCCAACTCTTTTCACTATAAATTGAAAATGAATCCAATATATTCATTACTTGTTTTAAACAAGAGAAAGAAACAAAGATAAAATTATTCGTATATAATTACAATATGCTTCCTATGATAACCGGGTTCATGAATTATGGTCAACAAACCCTACGAGCTGCGAGGTATATTGGTCAAGGTTTCATGATTACCTTATCCCACACAAATCGTTTACCTGTAACTATTCAATATCCCTATGAAAAATTAATAACCTCGGAACGTTTCCGCGGACGAATCCATTTTGAATTTGATAAATGCATTGCTTGTGAAGTATGTGTTCGAGTATGTCCTATAGATCTACCTGTTGTTGATTGGAAATTGGAAACGAATATTAGAAAAAAACGATTGCTTAATTACAGTATTGATTTTGGAATTTGTATATTTTGCGGTAATTGTGTTGAATATTGTCCAACAAATTGTTTGTCAATGACTGAAGAATATGAATTTTCAACTTATGATCGTCACGAATTGAATTATAATCAAATAGCTTTGGGTCGTTTACCAATGTCAGTAATTGACGATTACACTATTCGAACTATTTTAAATTCACCTCAAACAAAAAAAGGATAAACCCATTAAGTTTATTAAAAAAAGAATTCAAAATTTTTGAATTATATAAAGAATTTAATTAAAAACTTGTTTTATATTTATATAATAATATTAAGTATTAAGGCTCATTCTTTTAATATAATAAATTCGTAATTACTTTATTTAAACAGATAGGTTGAACACTTTAGCATAAAAAAGCGAAACTGTCTAATAGTTGTATCTACATAAATTCATATCCATTAGATTCTAATTTCACTCTATTAGAAACATATTAAAAACAAATTCCCCGGTTAAATTAATAAGGTCATGAAAGGGTTTCGATTTTTTTCTTATTTTAATAATATAATGGATTTGCCTGGACCAATACATGATTTTCTTTTAGTTTTTCTGGGATCCGGTATTCTAGTAGGAGGTCTGGGAGTGGTATTACTTCCCAACCCAATATTTTCGGCCTTTTCCTTAGGATTTGTTCTTGTTTGTATATCTTTATTGTATATTCTATCAAATTCTCATTTTGTAGCTGCTGCACAACTCCTTATTTACGTGGGGGCCATAAATGTTTTAATCATATTTGCTGTTATGTTCATGAATGATTCAGAATATTCCACAAATTTCAATCTGTGGACCGTTGGGAATGGGATTACTTCGTTGGTTTGTACAACTATTCTTTTTTCATTAATTTCTACAATTCTCGATACGTCATGGTACGGGATTATTTGGACTACAAGATTAAACCAGATTCTAGAGCAAGATTTAATAAGTAATAGTCAACAAATAGGAATTCATTTATCAACAGATTTTTTTCTTCCATTTGAACTCATTTCAATAATTCTTTTAGTTGCTTTGATAGGTGCAATTTCGGTGGCTCGTCAATAAAAAACGTTCAATTATTAAAAACTAAAGAAAACTTTGTGTATGTTATGATATTTTTTTCGTTCATTCAATTAAATTTGATTGAATACTATTTAATATTTTAAATATATATATTTATATATATATATATATTTAAAATCTTTTTTTACCTAAATTTTACCTAATATAGTTTTTATTCGTACTTTTTTGTTATATTCTAGTTGATTGAATCCGGTGAATTATTGTTCATATTGAAATGAATCAAAATTGATAAGGAGTTGCTGAATGATACTCGAACATGTACTTGTTTTGAGTGCCTATTTATTTTTGATTGGTCTTTATGGATTGATCACGAGTCGAAATATGGTTAGGGCTCTTATGTGTCTTGAACTTATACTCAATGCGGTTAATATGAATTTCGTAACATTTTCTGATTTTTTTGATAATTCCCAACTAAAAGGGGATATTTTCTGCATTTTTGTTATAGCAATTGCAGCCGCTGAAGCAGCTATTGGATTAGCTATAGTTTCATCAATTTATCGTAACAGAAAATCAACTCGCATCAACCAATCGACCTTATTAAATAAGTAGCATAAAAAAAATTATAGATTTTAATTTGCATATATATATAATAGGTTATGAGTTACTAGATTATATTTGTGAAAATATAAGAAATCAAAGTATTTTAGCCCCATTTTTTAATCAATTGAGCCAGAATTCATTACAAAAATTCTATTAAAGGAAATCATTGCTTCATCTAGTATTTTAATATATCATTCAGTTAGAAGTTTACTAGATTGAAAATTTATGACATTAAAAAAACTATAGATCCTATGTCACATTCAGTAAAAATTTATGATACCTGTATAGGATGTACTCAATGTGTCCGAGCATGCCCTACAGACGTATTAGAAATGATACCTTGGGATGGATGTAAAGCTAAGCAAATAGCTTCCGCTCCAAGAACCGAGGACTGTGTTGGTTGTAAGAGATGTGAATCTGCCTGTCCGACGGATTTTTTGAGCGTTCGAGTTTATTTATGGCATGAAACAACTCGAAGCATGGGTCTAGCTTATTGATACGTTAACGAAAACCTCATTTGAATAAATTTGGAATAAATTTTATTTTTTTTATTGACAAGTACTCGTACTCAAAAAAGTTAAATTATATTTTTTTTATTTATTTTTTTTGAGTACGCGTTCTTTGGACCTGGTGTATCTTGTCTTTACCACGAATGATTTTCCTTGGTTAACAATAATTGTTGTTTTTCCAATATCTGCTGGTTCGTTAATGTTATTTCTCCCGCATAGGGGAAATAAAGTAAATAAATGGTATACTATATGCATTTGTATCTTAGAACTTCTTCTAACGACCTACGCTTTTTGTTATAATTATAAAATGGACGATCCATTAATTCAACTGTCCGAAGATTATAAATGGATAAATTTTTTTGATTTTTACTGGAGAATGGGAATAGATGGACTTTCTATAGGAACAATTTTACTGACGGGATTTATTACTACTTTAGCTACTTTAGCGGCTTTTCCTGTTACTCGGGATTCCCGATTATTCCATTTCCTGATGTTAGCAATGTACAGCGGTCAAATAGGATCATTTTCTTCTCGGGATCTTTTACTTTTTTTCATCATGTGGGAATTAGAATTAATTCCCGTTTATCTACTTTTATCCATGTGGGGTGGAAAGAAACGTCTGTATTCAGCTACAAAATTTATTTTATACACTGCAGGAAGTTCTATTTTTTTATTAATAGGAGTTTTAGGTATAAGTTTATATGGTTCGAACGAACCAACATTAAATTTAGAACTATTAGCTAATCAATCCTATCCTGTCACACTCGAAATACTATTTTATATTGGATTTCTTATTGCTTTTGCCGTCAAATCACCGATTATACCTTTACATACTTGGTTACCTGACACCCACGGCGAGGCACATTACAGTACCTGTATGCTTCTCGCTGGAATCTTATTAAAAATGGGAGCATATGGGTTGGTTCGAATCAATATGGAATTATTACCTCACGCTCATTCTATGTTTTCTCCTGGGTTGATGGTAGTCGGTACAATCCAAATAATTTATGCAGCTTCAACATCTCCTGGTCAACGTAATTTAAAAAAGAGAATAGCCTATTCTTCTGTATCTCATATGGGTTTTATAATTATAGGTATTGGTTCTATAACGGACCCTGGACTTAATGGAGCTATTTTACAAATAATCTCTCATGGATTTATTGGCGCTGCACTTTTTTTCTTGGCAGGAACTAGTTATGATAGAATTCGGCTTGTTTATCTTGATGAAATGGGTGGAATGGCTATCTCCATTCCAAAGATATTTACAATGTTTACTATCTTATCGATGGCTTCCCTTGCATTACCGGGCATGAGTGGTTTTGTTGCAGAATTAATCGTTTTTTTTGGAATAATTACCAGTCAAAAATATTTATTAATTTCAAAAATTTTAATTATTTTTGTAATGGCAATTGGAATGATATTAACTCCTATATATTTATTATCTATGTCACGCCAAATGTTCTATGGATACAAGTTAATTAATGTCAAAAACTTTTCTTTTTTTGATTCTGGACCCCGAGAGTTATTTCTTTCAATCTCTATTCTTCTACCAATAATAGGTATTGGGATTTATCCTGATTTTGTGCTCTCATTAGCAAGTGACAAGGTCGAATCCATTTTATCTAATTATTTTTATGGTTAGTTTTCAGGAAAAAAAAAGCATTAAATTGAATTGTAATCAGAAGTCTTTGGTCTTTGTATTGTGAGAACCTTTTGAATCATTGTACTACTTGATTCAAAAGGTTCTTGATTATTTACTACTAAAACTAAATTATATTTCTTAACTTATATGAAGTTATATATAGATGCTATTCTTTTTATTTGGATTCCTTTATTTTTTGGATAATGTTTTATTTAATTCGATGTAAATGAACCATAACTATGTAAACCAATTCCTAAAAGATTGACGCCAAAATAGCATATCCAAATTAAAAGAAAGCCTATAGAAGCCACAATTGCAGAATTTATACCCCTAACATTCCTATTTGTTTTAATATGTAAATAAATTGCGAATATGGTCCAAGTAATAAACGCCCAAGTTTCTTTTGGATCCCAATTCCAATATGAACCCCACGTCTCATTAGCCCATACAGCTCCTGAAAGAATGCCGACGGTTAAAAAAATAAATCCAAGACTAATAATACGAAAACTCCAATAATCTAATTGTTCAATCAATTGATACCTATAATAATTTCGAGAAAAACTAAAATTAATGTTTTGTTGTAGTAAAATAGAATTTCTTTCATTTATGTCGTAAAGTACATCAAAAGAAAATAATTCATTTAAGAAAATATTTTCTTTTATATTCTTTTTCCAAAAAGTAGGGCCAACTTTGCGAAATGTAATGACTAGAAGAGCTATGGATAATAATGATCCGCATAACAGAGCGCCATAGCCTAATATCATCATACTTACGTGCATCATTAACCACTGGGACTGGAGAGCTGGTACTAATATTGCAGACTGAGGTATTTTGTTTAAAAGACCTGAAGTAGCAAAACCCTGAATAAAAATAGCACTTGGCGCAGTTATTGCGTTTAGGTTTTTTTTTTGTTTTTTATTAAAATAGGAAACAATATGAATAATTGAAAAAGCCCACGAAAGAAAAATTAATGATTCATATAAATTACTTAATGGAAAATGTCCTGAATAAATCCAACGAGTGAATAATAATCCTGTTATACCAAAAAACGTAATTACGATTCCTTTATCTGATGAATCAAAAAATCCTATGATTTCATCTAAATTAACTAATAAAGTTAAAAAATAAATAGTCAGTACAATAGAAACGACCGAAAAAGATATATGAGTTAATATATGCTCTAAAATTGAAAAAATCATAAAAAATTTGTTAAAAATTAATACTAGGTTTTACCCGATTTTCGAAAAAAGTCGGGTATTAGTTTTATTATAAAACTTATAATATAATATCTATTTTATAAGATCTTATGCCGCTACTCGGACTCGAACCGAGATGCTATAGCACTGCTTCCTAAGAGCAGCGTGTCTACCAATTTCACCATAGCGGCAACTTGTTCAAAACAATACTAACAAGTTTTTATTCAATCGTCTAGATTAAAATATAAAAAAAGAGGCCAATTCAATGGAATTTACAATTGATTTCATGAAAAAAACCTGTTTAAATAGGTTTTTGGGGTTTTAATCCAATTAAGATCTTTTTTTTTACCTGAGTTTGTTTAATTTTTTAAAATTAACTTTTTGTACTTTCTTTTTTTTTAGAATAGAATAAAAAATGCTTTTTCTACAAATTAAAACTTCGCCAAAATCCTTAGAAATTTTAAATAAAATAAGATTTGCCTAATTGTTCAAGAAAAAAAAATTATCAAACCATCTGTTTTGCTACATCTTTTTATATTGTACAAACAGTACAGCCATAAGATTTTTTGATCACTTAGAAAAAATATATTATTTTTTATTATTATCTAATATTCACTTGTTGTGGATAGATGCTTTTATCAATTTGATTCCAAGTAAAGAATATAACAATTCAGATAAATAATAATTCCTAAAGGTATAAAGTTAAAAGTTTTTCACTTAGAATTAATTTTAAGAACCTATTGATTTCGCTTAAAGATCTTGTATTTCCTCTTAACGAGGAAATACAAGATCTTTTTTTTTTTTTTTTTGCATCAAGTTAGTGATGGGGAAAAAAAGAATCCCTTGTTTGGAAATTAAAAAATAAAAGTTAACCTTTCTTTTTATCTATATATTGTCTTTTTTCCTCTTTTGGTTCCGAATTTATTTTTTTCTAAAAATTTAGTTTTTTGTTGGGATTATTCTAATTATTATAGTGTTTTTTATTTATTTTGTTGTACAAAAAAACTTTTTGAATTACCTGTAGAAAGTGATTTACCTAACGAAAAAGCTTTCAACGATGTCCAATATCCCTTCCTTTTCCAAATTTTTTTACGAATACGCTTTTTCGAGATAGAAGTACGCTTTTTTGGAACTGCCATTCAAAAATGAAAAAAAGTTTTTCAGTGGTATAATTGGATGTCAAAGACATTTATTATGGTATTCTTTCGTACTCCATATTGAGTTTTTTCTTTAAATTTTTATTATATATTATTTTAAAAACAAAAAAAATTCAAAAGTTTAAAACCCAACGGTTTTTTACTTTTTTTATAAATTTTGGTTATTAAAATTTTATTTTATTTAACATTTGAAATCCGTACGAGAGTGCTCATTTAATTAATCTCTACTGATAGATGATATTATCAATAAATAGATTATATTATCAATAAAATTCTGAAGTTTCTTCACTTCATATGTAAAAAAAAAGATCACTTAGTGTACTGGAAGACAGTCAATAAATTCCAAAATTCAAATTAATTCCTTAATAATTCTAAATTATCAAACTCCAATAATTTTTTTATGTAAAGTTTTTTCTTATATCTTATATAATTAATATTAAATATTTTTTTGTCGTGTAAATCTTTGTTCTATTCTTAATATATGTATATAAATTATTGTAATACGGAATTAAAATTAACTTTTTCTGTATCTGTATAAAATCACAATTTTATTTAGTAGTAATAAAAAAAGACAAATAATTTTTTTTGGCAATAGCTTAGTAATATTATTTAATCACTTCGAATTTTTTGATTTGAATATATATTTCTTTTCAAAGATTTATGAAGGATTATACTAATTCAAAAAATTTATATTTCGGTTTGAAATCGCGTGCTTTTTTATTGTCCCTTTTGAAAAAAAAAATATATATATACAAACCAGTGAATAAGAAATAAAAAATTAAAGAATAAAATAAAAAGGGTTTTTTATTTTATGGAACATACATATCAATATTCATGGATCATCCCTTTCATTCCACTTCCAGTACCTTTTTTACTAGGAGTTGGACTTCTACTTTTTCCGACAGCAACAAAAAACCTT